TTTTTAATAAGATTCCGGCTAGAAGCATACATGTACTGTAATGTGCTTCTCCGTGGGTATCTGGTAACCATGTATGTAGGGGTATAATCGGTGATTTAACAGCATAAGCAATAAGAAATCCAAAATAGAATATTATTTCTAATGCCACAGGATATGATTGATTAGCTGATGTTTCAAAATTTAATGTTGGTTCATTGGAACCATATAAACCCATACCCAGAACTCCTAGTAAAAGAAAAATAGAACCCCCTGCTGTGTACAAAATAAACTTTGTAGCGGAGTACAGACGTTTCTTTCCTCCCCACATGGATAGAAGTAGGTAAACAGGAATTAATTCTAACTCCCACATGATGAAAAAAAGTAAAAGGTCTCGAGAAGAAAATGATCCTATTTGACCACTATACATTGCTAACATCAGGAAATGGAACAATCGGGAATCTCGAGTAACTGGCCAAGCCGCTAAAGTAGCTAAAGTAGTAATGAACCCCGTCAGTAAAATGGGTCCTATGGAAAGTCCATCGATTCCTAATCTCCAGTGAAAATCAAAAATATTTATCCATTTATAATCCTCTTCCAGTTGGATTAATGGATCGTCCAATTTGAAATGATAACAGAATGCATAGGTCATTAGAAGGAGTTCTATTAAGCATATACTGATAGTATACCAGCGAATCACCTTATTTCCTTTATGAGGGAGAAAGAAAATTAAAGAACCCGCGGATATCGGCAAAACTACAATTATTGTTAACCAAGGAAAAAAATTCATGGTAAAGACAAGATACACTTTGACCAGAAAAACCCGTACTCGATAAAAAATATCTATATATATCTTTTTATCGAGTACGGGTTTTTGTCGGTAAAGAGAAATCAAATGGATTCAAGTGGAGTTTTCTGGAACGTATCAATAGGCTAGCCCCATGCTGCGAGTTGTCTCATGCCATAAATAAACCCGGACACTCAAGAAATCTGTTGGACAAGCAGATTCACATCGCTTACAACCTACACAGTCCTCTGTTCTTGGAGCAGAAGCAATTTGCTTAGCTTTACATCCGTCCCAAGGTATCATTTCTAATACATCTGTGGGGCAGGCTCGTACACATTGAGTACATCCTATACATGTATCATAAATCTTTACTGAATGTGACATTGGATCTTTAAATTTTTGTGAACGTCATGAAATTTCGATCTAGTAAAGTAATGTAATATAATAAATGAATCATATATTGTAGATACCAGACGAATCAATGATTTATCAGAAATTTTTAAATTAATCTACTTCTGGATCTGTTTATGAGAGAGGGCCAAGATACTTTGATTTCTTATGTTTTAGCAAAAATGGTCATACGTGTCATATATGCTAATTCGAATTGGTGAATATTCTATTCTTTATTTATATGATATGATTACTACTATTTCTATTTAGAATATTTATTTAATATTTATTTTATTACTACTATTTATTCAACAAATTCGATTGATTGATACGAGTTGATTTTCTGTTACGAAAAATTGACGAAACAATTGCTGGCCCAATAGCTGCTTCAGCGGCTGCAATAGCTATAACAAAAATCGAGAAAATGTCTCCTTTTAATTGGCGACTATCAAAAAAATCAGAAAATGTTACGAAATTTATATTAACCGCATTCAGTATAAGCTCAAGACACATAAGTGCTCTAACCATATTTCGGCTCGTAATCAATCCATAAATACCGATAGAAAATAAATAGGCACTCAAAACAAGTACATGTTCGAGCATCATTGACTAACTCCTCATCAATCTCGATTCATTTCAATATGAACAACAATTCAACCGATTCGATTGACTAGAATATAACAAGAACGGAACAAAGGAAGATATTGGTAATAGATCGAACAAAAAGCATTTCCATTTTTTTTTAAACATGAACAATCTGAAAATAGAAAAGAAAAAATGGAAGTAAGAAGTAAAATGAATGTGATAATGAAGTAAAATGGATGTGATAATACAGAAAAAAAGAAGTCCTTATTTATTTTTATTTCTAAATCTAAGTATTTATTACTGACGAGCCATAGCAATTGCACCTATCAAGGCAACTAAAAGAATTATAGAAATGAGTTCAAATGGAAGAAAAAAATCTGTTGATAAATGAATTCCAATTTGTTGACCATTACTTATCAAATCCTGTTCTATAATCTGGTTTGATCTTGTAGTCCAAATAATCCCATACCATGACGTATCTAGGATAGTAGTAATTAGTGAAAAAAAAATACTTGTACAAACCAATGAAGTGACTCCATCTCCAATGGTCCAAAGATGGAAATCATTGTAATATTCTGAACCATTCATGAACATCACAGCAAATATGATTAAGACATTTATGGCTCCCACGTAAATAAGAAGCTGGGCAGCAGCTACAAAATGAGAGTTCGATGGTATATAGAATAAGGATATACAAACAAGAACCAATCCTAATGAAAAGGCAGAATAAATTGGATTGGTAAGTAATACTACTCCTAGGCCCCCTAATATAAGACCTGATCCCAGAAATACTAAAAGAAAATCATGTATTGGCCCAGGTAAATCCATTATATGTAAAATAAGAGATAAATAAGTCGAAATTTTTCATGACCTTATTGACCGGACCGGGAAAAAAGAAGTTACCCTATTTTTTTTTATGATACGTTCCTAATTGAATAAAATTGAATTAAATGAAATTCGAATGGGTGTGGATTGATGTAGATACAGTTATTGGATCAATCCCATTCTATATCCGAAAGAGTAGTTCGAAATTATATAATTATATATATATATTTATAATATAATATATTTCGAAATCATCACAGATATATGAATAGATTTTCTATCAAAATTAAGCCGTGATTCTCATCAATTAATAGTTAGGATTTTTAGTTATTGACCAAGTAAAATGAAAGAAGTTTCGCTTCCTTTAGATCAAAACGGAATCTTAGTAATTGGTAATTGTTTTTGAATCAAGGGATTTTCCCGTGGCTATTTTTAGTTGAGTTGAATTCATAATTGTTCGAATTGTAGAATCTCCAATTACTGATATTGGTAACCGACCCAAAGCAATTTGATTATAATTCAATTCGTGACGATCATAAGTAGAAAGTTCATATTCTTCAGTCATTGATAAACAATTTGTTGGACAATACTCGACACAGTTACCACAAAATATACAGATTCCAAAATCAATACTGTAATTAAGCAATCGTTTCTTTCGAATATCAGTTTCCAATCTCCAATCAACAACGGGTAGATCTATAGGACATACACGAACACATACTTCACAAGCAATGCATTTATCAAATTCAAAGTGGATTCGACCGCGGAAACGCTCTGATGTGATCAATTTTTCATAGGGATATTGAATAGTTACAGGTAAACGGTTCGCGTGGGATAAGGTAATCATGAAACTTTGACCGATATACCTTGCAGCTCGTATTGTTTGTTGACCATAATTCATGAACCCAGTTACCATAGGTAGCATATTGTGAATATCTATGAATAAAAGAATTTGATGTTTCTTTCTCTTGCTCTTGTTTGAGAGAAGTTAAGAAGTTATGAACCTAAAATAACATAAATATAGTATTCCTTTACAGTGAAAGGAGTTGGGAAGAAGTTGTCAATAATAGATTACCTAGAGAAATGGGTAAAAGAAATTTCCACCCAAGATTTAATAGTTGGTCCATTCGCATTCTAGGTAAAGTCCATCTTGTTGCGATAGGAATGAACAGGAACAAATAAGCTTTAGCTAATGTAATAAAGATACCAATTGTTGTTTCAAAGACCCCCCCCACTTTATTTATTCCGAAAAGCTCAGGAATGAATATGTACGGAATAGAGAGATTCCAGCCGCCCAAGTAAAGAACTGTTACAAATAATGAAGAAACTAGTAGATTTAGATAGGAAGCAACATAAAATAAACCAAATTTTATACCTGAATATTCGGTTTGATAACCTGCTACTAATTCTTCCTCTGCTTCTGGTAAATCAAAAGGTAATCTCTCACATTCTGCTAGGGAAGAAATTAGAAAAACGACAAACCCGATAGGCTGCCGCCACAAATTCCAACCCCAAAAACCATATTTTGACTGCGCCTCAACTATATCAACTGTACTTGAACTGTTAGATAATTATAGTCGGTGATAACATCACTGTTCCCATCGCTATTACAGAACCGTACATGAGACTTCAGCCTCATACGGCTCCTCAAGGGCCACAAATAAATCTAGGGACCACTTCGGTATTATCTCGATATGTTTGGAGAGTAGAAAGAGTAAAGATACATCGGAGAGTCCCGAATTAGACCAATGGAATTCTGTCTGCTATAATAACAAAATAAAGTGCTTCTGAATTGATCTCATCCTTTATTATTTCCATTTTTTCTTTTTTGTTCAGTAATAACTTAACCCTTCAATAAAATACCTGTTGTATCAATAGATATTTCGACCCATATCTTTCGATTACGAAAAAGAATTCTACATTTGTTCATGAATCATGATAATAATTCTATCGCTATGAATATGGATAAAGAAAAGAAAGAAAAAAATTTCTTATTTCATTTTTTTTCCTATTGCAATTGCATTCCATTTCTTTCGTTCCTATTCTTCTTTCTCAGAAAGGGGGGACTCTAAAAAAAAAATAAAAGATTACTTCGTCCCTGATAGTCATTTCTTTAATCAGTGGATAGGAGCATACTCTGGATCGGGATCATGGGGAAGTACTTCTTGATCATTTCTACCAACTTTAAGCCCCCATTAGGATTCCTTTTACCTTTTATCCAGAAATATCTTTTGGATAACTTACATTATCTTCATTACTAATCCTTTGTGTACCTTGGTGTTCCTAACCGCCCACTCATTTTTGCTCGATCCCCGGTATGGTAATACATACAACACAATAGCAATAGTAAGTAAAAACTCCATACAGTTGATCTTTTGCACCCGCTTCTAAAAGTTCATGTTCCAACGAATCACACGTAGAGATATTGATAACACACATGAAGTTAATGGTATTTCATAACTAATTGATTGAGCAGCAGCTCGTAGACCACCTGAAAAGGAATATTTATTATTCGATCCATATCCTGACATAAGAAGTCCAATAGGAGCAATACTTGAAATGGCAATCCATAAAAAAACACCTATACTAAGATCGGCTAGAACAAGGCGATAACCAAAAGGAATTACTGAATAACTAAGTAGAATTGATATGACCGCTATAGATGGTCCAATACTGAATAAACGAGCATCTCCTCTAGATGGGAGAAGATCCTCTTTGAAAAGTAGTTTGATTCCATCTGCTAGAGCTTGAAGAATTCCCAAAGGGCCGGCGTATTCAGGTCCGATACGTTGTTGTATCCCTGCGGATATTTCTCTTTCTAACCACACAATTACTAGTACCCCTATTGTGATTCCCGATATAAGAGTCAAAATAGGGACAAGCAACCATATGAGCCCATAGACCTCTTTTAAGGATTCCGATCTGGAAAAAGAATTGATAACTTGTGCTTTTGTCGTATCAATTATCATTTCAACGATCAACTTCTCCCATAATGATATCTATACTACCTAGTATCGTCATAATGTCAGCCAATTTCATTCTTTTAACTAGCTGAGGAAGAATTTGCAAATTGATAAAACCTGGTGGACGAATTTTCCATCTCCAGGGAAAAACACTCTGATCTCCTATCAGATAAATTCCCAATTCCCCCTTTGGGGCTTCCACTCTCGCATAAAGTTCTTGTTTCGACAATTCAAAAGTGGGAGAAGGCTTTTTACTAATGAATCGATATTCAAAATCATTCCATTCGGAATCTTTTGCTCTAGCAAAGCGTCGGATTTCTAAATTCTCATAGGGCCCCCCCGGAATTCCTTCCAGAGCCTGTTGAATAATTTTTATGGATTCCGTCATTTCACCGATTCGTACTAAATAACGAGCTAATGAATCTCCTTCTTTTTGCCATTGGACTTCCCAATCAAATTCATCGTAACACTCATAATGATCAACTTTACGAAGATCCCATTGGATTCCGGAAGCTCGTAGCATTGGTCCTGATAAACCCCAATTTATTGCTTCCTCTCCACCAATAATGCCCACTCCTTCAACTCGTTCCAAAAAAATGGGATTCCGCGTAATAAGCTTTTGATATTCAGCAACCCCCGTTAAAAAATAATCGCAGAAATCCAAACATTTATCCATCCAGCCATAAGGTAGATCAGCAGCTACTCCTCCGATACGGAAATAATTATGCATCATTCGCATACCTGTGGCAGCTTCGAGTAGATCATATATTAATTCTCTCTCTCTGAAAATATAGAAGAAAGGAGTCTGTGCACCGATATCCGCCATAAAAGGGCCAAGCCATAACAAATGGGAAGCTATACGACTCAGCTCCAACATAATAACTCTGATATAGCTGGCTCTTTTAGGTACTTGAATATTTCCCAACTGTTCTGGTGCATTTACAGTTATTGCCTCTGTGAACATAGTAGCTAAATAATCCCAACGAGTTACATAAGGCAGATATTGTATAATTGTTCGGTTTTCCGCAATTTTTTCCATCCCTCTGTGTAAATAACCCAATATGGGTTCACAGTCAATAACATCTTCACCATCTAGAGTAACGATGAGTCGAAGAACACCATGCATTGATGGGTGGTGAGGGCCCATATTGACTATCATGAGGTCTTTTCTTGTAGCTGGTACAGTCATATATTTTTTCCCCGATTCATTATTCCATGAATTCCTGAAAACGAAACGAAGTTCATCAAAATTCAAGATCTAATAAATCAAATAATTCAAAACGGATTTTCAAATTAACGAGTTTTTGGCTCCCGAATATCCAATTGACTGATTAATTCTTTATAACGTACTCTATTTTTCTTTGACAAATAAACTAGCAGCCGTTGACGTTTTCCCAAAATTTTCCGTAAACCTCTTTGAGATAAATAGTCTTTTCTGTGCAATTCCAAATGTGAAGTAAGTCTCCGTATTTTATTGGTGAAACTTAATACTTGAAATTCAACAGATCCCCTGTTTTCGTTTTCTTCTTTTTCTTTTTGCGAAATAACTGAGATGAATGCATTTTTTTTTACCATAAAAAGAATTTTTCGCCCCCTTTCTTTTCTATAGATTTGAATTTTACCGATCAGTAATAATAATACTGCCAGTTATTTTATTTGAATCTGGTATACACAATAATTTGAATTTATTCATGTATAACTTTTTCTATCAAATTAATCAATAATCAACCTAATTTTTCAATTGGATTTGGATACGGATACAAAAGGATAGTACATTTCTCACAAAAGAGAAAAATTTGGACTTAAATTAAAGAAGATTCCGCCGATTCATTCCTAGATCTAATGGATATGTCATTGAATCAGTATCCTGTATCAGAATGTAATACAACGCAACGCGTGTATACATTTGTTTACCTTCATATATGATCTATGGCAGGGATATATACGAAATGAAATGTACCATCAATTTCTTTTCAATGGGGGATACATATGTATCCTTAACATATTAAAACGACTGCCATTATTGGTATCAAACCAATAACGATTCATACAAGCTAAATCTTCTAATCGATAATTGGGCCAAAGAAAGAACTTTAAGTTAATATTAATGAAATTATTTGTATCTGTATCAAGATGTTTGTCCTCAGTCAAAAATTGACCACAGTTCCTTACGTTGTTTCCATTATAAAATACTGGATTTTTATCTACAACATTCCCATTCTCCAAATTGAAACAAATTCGAATTCTCAATTTTCTACGACGTCTAGGCGATAAAATATTTTCAGGAGCAAGCAAATCATACTGATTTTTTCTTCCATTCCCAACCATCTGTTCATGTTTTGAAATGGATTCATCAAAATCATTCTTATCAACATACCTTTTTTCTCGGTATCTTTGATTAGTTTGGTGCTTATTCTTATGGACCAAAGAAATACCTATGGTTTGATACATAATAAATTGCCCATCCCATTTTATAGACAGACGAATAGGATCGATAATAAATATCCCCTTTTTTATCAATTCTGTAAGAGTTATATCTTTCTGAATCACCATTACATCCAGACTCATTTCTCTTCTTTGAATAGAAGATATAGCAATTTCCTTTGGATTTTTCAGTCTAAGCAGGAAACAATATACTTTGATATTATTGATCATTTTTTTATTCAAAGGATAATCCGGTCTCAATTGAAAAAGCAAATGTTTTTTCAGGAAGAAATCGAGTTCCACTTCTATGTTGTTCTTGAATTGCTTTTTCTTTCTATGGTTTTTAATGTCTGATTCCGCATAATATTCTTTAAGATCGTTTTGTTGGTTTGATAGAATTGATCCAAGATTCTCTTGGTTTTGCGCATCTGGTCCAAGATCCCCTTGGCCTGGCGGTCCTTTTTCTTCTTGATTTCGATTTTCGAATTCAAGAATTTTTTTTTCATTAGATGATATACGTGATATACGAAAATCCTTTTTTTGTTTTTCGTTGATGTTTTTATTTTCACTAACGTTTTCGTTTCTATTCCAATTTAAAAGAAGTAATTTGATTGGTATGCCCCATGGTTTAATCTTATATGTATCATAAAGTAGTAGTAATTCTGGGAAGAACCAAAGTTCCAGATTTGATATGGAACGATTTAGTATTTCTTCATTCATTCCCATCCAATCAAAAAGGTTTTTCTTTTTATTGGATGGGTTGATTTCTTGATGAATCGTGAGATAAAAAAGGTCTTTTTTATAAAATTTATCAATTTTTTGATAATCATTAGTTCCAGTCTTAGTTTTTTTATTAATGTTGGCGCCGGTATCCATATTGGCCCAAACCTCAATATCTATTTTTTTTCTATTTTTAAGACAAAAATGGAGAATTCTCCAATCCAAATATTTTCTATCCAGATTTTTTTTCGTATCAATAATATAATCTTCTACTAGATAATCACTAATAGGTAGATCCCTCAGCACATCAAATGGTTCGGGTTTATGTGTATTGTAATTATAGGGAAGCCCTGGGCCCTCATTTACTTGTAACGGCGATTCATAAATATATGAGTCCTTCTTATCTTCATAATTAATATATTTATGTGATAGAAGATCATATCTGTAGTGTTTTTTAAATTTGTCTTTTTGATTCGGTAATGAATTTAGTGTATAATCATTTTGTTTTTCGTAAAAAATGAATTGGTCTTTTTCGTATGAACCCAATTTTTGTGAGTCTTTATTTTGAATCGTACGACGTTGATTGACTCTATTTCGCCATTTTTGCGGTACTAATCTAAACCATCTAGTCTGAGATAAATCGTATTGATAATGACCCTTTAACCAATTTTTCCATTCATATTCATTCATTCCCGAATTCCGAAGTTTTTTATGCTTTGATTCGGAATGAAATATTCCTTGTGTTCGAAAATAATCCTTTAGTCTATCCTTAATAAAAAGAGATGTTCCGTTATATTGAAGTACAGATCTCAAGTGATATTTATTAATAACTTGGTTTTGTGATAATTTGTAAAATACATATGCTTGTGATAAGGAGGATAGGTCACAAGAAATCTTTGAATTCTTATTACTATTACTAATATTAAAAGGCGGCTTTTTTATAGTCGAAATAAAATGAATTGTATTTTCATTTTCATTTGTTTCATCAATTCCTTCTTGATTTGTTTCATCATTGTAAATGTATTTATCAATAATTTTTTTTGTTGATTCAAGGAAAAGTTGTGCATTGACTCTGGGAATATTAATAATACATAAAAGGGTATCTATGTATAGCCTTTCAATAAAAAATTTTATAAAAAAGTGCCATTTACGTATTAATCGGGCACTTCTTCTTTTGAATATCTGCCAAATATTTTTTTGTGATTCTGATCTTTTATTATCACAACTAGTTTCCTTAGCATTAATATTTTTCTCTGGGGCTAGAAATGTATTTTTTTTTTCTTTTGTGATTCTTTCTATTTGATTTCTGATTGTACTTGTCCTATCAGCC